CAATGCAGGAGTAAGAATACTTTATGTTTGGATGTTTGGCAATTCATATTAACGATTGGATATCTAGACTAGAATATTTCTATTTCTGCCTCAAGACTCAAAATTTTCATAATCAGGATTACTATGTCAGTACAGGGTATATTCGTTTTAATAAGTGCAATTTAGTTTAATAAGTACAATTTAGTTATTATAATAAAATTAAAAAATTGGAAATTGAATGAAATTCATTTTAAATAAAATGAAATATTATAATAAATATGATAATAATTAATTATGTTTCATATGTTTCACTTTTTAACTATAAACTTTTTTAACTATAAACTCATAATAATCAAACTCATAATAATCAGAAGTCGTTATAATGGCGGTTACCCCTTTTTTAGAAAAAAAAAAAAACATCCCTATTCTCCGTTGAAAAACAAAGATTAAAATAAATAAAACTTGAAATTAGTGGAAAAGCCCTTTATCGGATTCGAACCGACGACTTACGCCTTACCATGGCGTTACTCTACCGCTGAGTTAAAAGGGCCCTTTTTTGTTTTATTCGATTTATTCGATTCAAAAATGAGTCATTTTCTATTCTGAGTCTATGAGACTACTGCATAGTCTATGAGTCTACTGCATAACAGATATATAGAATATAGATTCTATATATCTAGTATATGTACATCCTATATACATATTATGATTATGAACATAACGTATAATTATGTATAATTATAACGTATAATACAATAATGTATAGGGTTTCGTTTAATAAATAAATTTAGATTTATGCCCAAATAAAAGAAAAATTTTTCTTTTTTTTTTCTGAACAATGAACAAAGCAACGAGTTCTAATTTAATAAAATTTAATAAAAGAAATTAAAGTGAGGGTTTTATCCTTTCCGTCGGACCAACGAAATAAAGGAATTCCAGACCCCCTTTTCTTATATTTTTAATACTTTAAATACCTTACTTAATACTATGATACTATAATATTACTTATATTATTTATCTATTATTTTAAATATTATCTATTATTATAGTAATAATATTTATTTAATAATATTTAAGAATATTTATTATAGTAATAATATTATTAGTATAGATTAGTATAGTAATACGGTATAGTATATATTATCTATTACTATATAATATCTATATACATGTACTATAATCTATTACTATAATCTATATATTAATATATTAATATTAAATAATTTATATAATAATATTTTATAATTTCAATTAAGTTATATAGTTAATAATATATATAATAATAAATAAATAAATTAATTAATAAAATGAAAAAAAAAAAGTAATTTAATATTAAAGTAATTTAATATTAAAGAAATAATAAAGAATTTTTTTAGTAGGACGGGATGATTCATTCAGGAACCATCAAATCAAAAATCCTGTAGAATCTGAACAAAAAAAAGAGAAACGAGTCTTGTGAACTACTCATAGGATTAGTTTATATTTACTTGACAATTTAAGAAAACGGACATAGTATTATACTATACTGATGCATAGTATCATGATGGTCGGGCGGATATGCCCCTATCGTCTAGTGGTTCAGGACATCTCTCTTTCAAGGAGGCAGCGGGGATTCGACTTCCCCTGGGGGTACCACGAAAAGAAGTTGGTCGTGGATTATCAATAAACAAAAAGAAATTATTCCTGGGTCGATGCCCGAGCGGTTAATGGGGACGGACTGTAAATTCGTTGACGAGATGTCTACGCTGGTTCAAATCCAGCTCGGCCCAAAAATTTGATGCTATATGAAGATGATATAACTAATGAATATGATATAACAAATTTGTCTTTCAGAAACACAAATGTTTGCTGTATCACAAATGTTTGCTGTATAAAATATCTCCGTTTTTTCTGTATCCACCTCCTACCATTCCTTTGTTCTTATCTTTCTTTCTATCGATGTAGACTTGATTAATTTAATCAAGGATCATTAAAATAAGTAAAAATGGGGTTTTCTCATTGAAAGATTTTTTATCTGCTTTTGGCAAGAAAATAACAGCGGATTACTGGTAATCTGCATCTGTATCATTCTCACTATACTCGATATCCATATGGATATTGGATGATATATGGATTGTGTCTCTGGTACAACACGACAACGAGAATTTCCTCTGAAACTATTAAGAATGCTTATTTGACACGCCTCACTGGGATTGTAGTTCAATTGGTCAGAGCACCGCCCTGTCAAGGCGGAAGCTGCGGGTTCGAGCCCCGTCAGTCCCGAACCAAGATCTGATGAATTGATAAATGTAGTTTTTTATTTTCTGCGAAAAGTAAGAGGAAACAAGATTTAATCCCAGGTAGCCGGCCCGTATTCCTTATTGTTTTTTATTTCATATTTATCATCAAATAACAATCAAATGGAATAATTTCTATTTTTAGAGCGAATATACACAAAAATTGTATTCCTTTATTGTATAATTGTATAATACATAATGAACTTAACATAATACTCTAAAAGAGTGGTTACATAATACTTCAAAAGAGTAGTTACATAATACTCCCAAAGAGTAGTTGTCTGGTTAAACAACCAACAGCCTTTTTCAGTTCATACTTTTTTGTGTATACTCCATCACTAATTAAAAACAATCTATCTCATTCAAATTGTACACTGAATATGTTTTCCAGTCGCAATCCAAGATTGCGATATTAATCAAATAAAGGAAAAGGCCGAGTGATGCCCCCTTTTCTTTTTATTTTAGTAAATTTATTGAAACAGAACATATTAGACCCCTTCTATATTTTACTTTCCCTTTTCCCATCTCACTTTTACTTCTATTCTACTTTTTGGGTTTGTGTGTGATCCATACAATATATAAGTCATATAGGACTTTCATATAAGTCATATAGGACTTTCATTGCTCTATATCTTTCATTGTTCTACATGTTGTATAGATCAACATTGTATATAAGAAAGAAGAATTTAAGTAGGTTTTGGAAATGAATAGAAGTGGATGCAAAATTCAATAGGATTACAAATTCAAAAATGAATACCCTTTGAATTTACTATGGAGAAAAGATCTTCCTATGGTATACTATTCAATTTTTGACAACGAATCAATTTGATAGAATAGATATTGTTATTCATAACATTGATCCGATTTAGTATCATCAGGATGCAATTCATTCCATTAAATTTACAGGAATCAAATTTATCATCTCTATGGGATTAGATCCCGAGTTATTATGAAGTAAAAAACCATGAAATTATGGAAGTCAATATTCTTGCATTTATTGCTACTGCACTGTTTATTTTAGTTCCTACTGCTTTTTTACTTATCATCTACGTAAAAACAGTCAGTCAAAATGATTAATTTAACTGAAACTGGAATTATTTGTTCCTATCAATGATTGAAGAAAGGAAAGAAAAGGATTCAAACTCCAAGGTTTAAATGAAATGATCTGTCTAGAATCATAAATATCTGAGGTGAGGTAGTATGTAGAAAGAACTATACTATATAATTCTTTCTACCATACTATCTAGTATATATATATTATATATTTTTATTTCTATTATTTTTTCTAAGTCTAATATTAATTATTATATTATATTATATATAGAAATAGAAATATTAGATTTATTAAATTAGGATTTTGGAAGAAAGATTAGGATTTAGGAAGAATTCGGTTGGAAAAAAAGTCCTATCGTGTTTAAATTTGAGTTTCGAAATACAACTATAATACTCTTCACTTTGATCGAATGGTTATTATGCATTATTGTATTTTCTTATTCATTATTTGATACAGAGACATTTTGATACGGAAACATTCTAAAAAAAAAAAAAAAGCTTCGCAAAACGCTCAATGATACAATTCTGTTATTCAATCAATTATTCAAAAAAAATTTATTCAATTAGTAATACCCCTAGAGTCCACTCCTTCCCCATACTACGAGCGAGAGGGAAAATGTAAAGACGACCATTAAAGCAGCCCAAGCGAGACTTACTATATCCATATGAATTATGCCTCCCATGTTTATAAAATAGAAAAGAATTATTCTATTATTGATCCATAATCATAATGGAATCAATGGCGCAGAGTCAAAAAAAAATCATTTAAGACTATTGATGAAGCAATCTAACGAATCTACCCATAATGAGTTCCTATATTCTAAGATTTTTGGGTGAAGAATTAAGCACAACTGTGATACATACATCCTTTATTGGGAAACAAAATAGAAAAAAATGCTCCTAAAACATGTAGGACATGTAGGAATAGTAAGACCTATTATTTGTTACCCCCTTTAATAAAAAAAAGGCATTAAAAAATATCATCAAGATAGATAACTATCTATCAGACTATCAGAGCCCTCTATTTCCTATTTGATCTAAGCCTTGCTTTACTATCTTTCTTTCTGTAAAAGAATGCAAAGAGACCCTTACTTATATTACATAATTTTGTTTTTCAATTTAGACTTTTCTCTATAAGAAATAATAAAGAAAGAGCCCGCCGACCGCTCTGATTTAATGTTTGAGTGCTTAGAGATTCTTGTGAATTTGCATACAAACTATCCCAGGCCCCTTCCACACCTTATAAATATAAATGGATTTGCCATCAATTGAATTCTATACGGAGTTTAGTAAACACTATTTTATTTTAAGTGTAAGAGAGTTCGAAAGTCTTGAAAGTTTTTTGTACAACTCTTTCTTTCATCCTCGAAGCAAAAATGCTCTTTAGGAACTTTTGGTTACCAAGATTTATCTCCTATTACTTTAATAGGTTCTGAATTCCAGAAAACACTCTTCTCTCATTATTTTATTAAATTGAGAAATCAAATAAATAAATCAATCATAATGATATTTATAAATAAGGCTTACTTCATTCCAAATTCCAATAAGAAATTTTAATTTTTTTTTTGTTTGTTGATCAGGCGACACCCAGATTTGAACTGGGGATAAAGGATTTGCAGTCCCCTGCCTTACCACTTGGCTATGTCGCCAAATTTGATCAAAAATAGATCAAAAAAGTGCCTATCTACTATCCATATTCTATGCATTATTACTATGAATAATTATTACTATGAATATTAGTAACTATCATTATACAAAATCATTATACAAAATATATGATATATATATTAAAATATATGATCATAATTATGTATATATAAATTATTTATATATATTATATATATACTTTATATATATATACTTTCATATATATATACTTTATATATACACTTTAAATATACTTTACATATATAAATATATAATTATTTAATTTTACATATAAAATACTATATATTAGAATATTTGATCTTAATCTTATTTAATTTTTAATTTCATATTTATATTTTATAAAATTTTCTTATTTTTTTATACTTTTTTATTTACAATATTACATTACAAATGACAATTTCCAATTTTACTAAATTGGTTTTCTTTCTTTTTTTTTTTTCTAGTTTTGGTCTAGTTTAGATTATTCTCTTTGATTGATTATATCTTAAAATATACATTACTTTTTTGAACCCCCCCCTTTCTTAATATTGAAGAAGAGGAACAAAATGGATTTCCGGTCATAGCCTGGAAATTTCAGGGCAAATTGGAACTATTAACCATTTTCTTGGAATTCGTAAAAGATTCCATTTTTATCTCAAACTGTTGCGTTTTCTTAATTAATAAGAAAATCTTATTGATTTACGACGGAATTTCTCAGTATCAATTCGATTGAATAATCAATCTTTGTCAAGATAAATATTAATAATAAATACAATAATTTATTATTACAACATATATATGTATATGTCAACCCCGGAGCAGAAATTGTTACACAAATACCGAGACTGAGTTGGTCTCTTTTTTATGTATATCCTTATAGAAAATCGAATTCCCGTGGTTTCATTTTCATTGAATATTTGAATAGAATATATAGAATAAAAAAAAAAGAATTATGATTATAATATAGTGGAACCTCTATTGTCCTAAATCAAATTACAATAAAAGATCGGATATACAAATAGGTAATTGCAAATGGGTAATATAGTTACATCGGCATACATTTAATACTTAAACTTAAGAAACTCCTACTCCTATTACACATATAAATTACATAAAAATTCTATTAAAAAAAAAAAAAAAGAAAGAAATTAGTTTTGAACTGCACTAAAAAAGGAAACTTTATACTGCTCTATATCTTATTCTCTGATTCTATCTTATTCATAGAAATTCGATTTTATCCTGAATCCTTTTTTTTTTGTGCCCCAATGGAGCGTAATATCAAAATAATAGGTAAAAATTGGATCCATTTGGGTATTCTATACAAGATTCCATAAGTTTTTCAGTTTCCAGGAATGCTTTATCAATTCATTTCTATTTGTATCTGGAAAAAAAAAAATGAAAACTTACGTCGAAAATACTCTCCATTCCTATGTTTCGTTTCCGTTCATACGTATAAAATACATATATGGAGTTGGCTAAAATTTCATGTAATTTAGTAAACAGAATATACATTCCATCATTGCTTGATCGATCCTTATACGTATAGTTCGATGAATAGTGAGCCAATAATGGGATTTTTCAATAAAGAGGAAACTGAAGATTAAAATGCTCCGGAATGATGGAAATGAGGGAATGTCCACAATACCTGGATTTAGTCAGATCCAGTTTGAGGGATTTTGCAGGTTCATTGATAAGGGCTTGGGGGAAGAATTTCAAAAGTTTCCAAAAATTGAAGATACAGATCAAGAAATTGAATTTAAATTATTTGTGGAAAGATATCAATTAGTAGAACCCGCAATAAACGAAAGAGATGCCGTGTATGAATCACTCACATATTCTTCTGAATTATATGTACCCGCAGGATTAGTTTTGAAAACCCGTAGAGATATGCAAGAACAAACTGTTTTTATTGGAAACATTCCTCTAATGAATTCCCTGGGAACTTTTATAGTAAATGGAATATACAGAATTGTGATTAATCAAATATTGCAAAGTCCCGGTATTTATTATCGTTCCGAATTGGACCATAACGGAATTTCTGTTTATACCGGCACCATAATATCAGATTGGGGAGGAAGATCAGAATTAGAAATTGATAGAAAAGCAAGGATATGGGCCCGAGTGAGTAGGAAACAAAAAATATCTATTCTAGTTCTATCATCAGCTATGGGTTCGAATCTAAGAGAAATTCTAGATAATGTTTGTTACCCCGAGATTTTCTTGTCTTTCCTGAATGATAAGGAGAAAAAAAAAATTAGGTCAAAGGAAAATGCTATTTTGGAGTTTTATCAACAATTTGCTTGTGTAAGTGGGGATTCGGTATTTTCTGAGTCCTTCTGTAAAGAATTACAAAAGAAATTTTTTCAACAAAGGTGTGAATTGGGAAGGATTGGTCGACAAAATATGAATCATAGACTGAATCTTGAGATACCCCAAAACAATACATTTTTGTTACCGCGAGATGTATTGGCTGCTGCCGATCATTTGATTGGAATGAAATTTGGAATGGGTACACTTGACGATATGAATCACTTGAAAAATAAACGTATTCGTTCTATAGCGGATCTGTTACAGGATCAATTCGGATTGGCTCTTGTTCGTTTAGAAAATGCGGTTCGAGGAACTATATGTGGAGCAATCCGACATAAATTAATACCAACTCCCCAAAATTTGATAACTTCAACTTCATTAACAACCACTTATGAATCATTTTTTGGACTACACCCTTTATCTCAAGTTTTGGATCGAACTAATCCATTGACACAAATCGTGCATGGACGAAAACTGAGTTATTTGGGCCCTGGAGGGTTGACAGGGAGAACTGCCAGTTTTCGTATACGAGATATTCATCCTAGCCATTATGGGCGTATTTGTCCAATTGACACGTCTGAAGGAATCAATGTTGGACTTATTGGATCCTTAGCCATTCATGTGAGAATTGGTTATTGGGGATCCATAGAGAGTCCTTTTTATGAAATGTCTGAAAGATCAAAAGAAGCACAGATAGTTTATTTAGCACCGAATAGAGATGAATATTATATGGTAGCAGCAGGAAATTCTTTGGCCTTGAATTCAGGTATTCAGGAGGAACAGGCTGTTCCGGCCCGATACCGTCAAGAATTTCTAACTATTGCATGGGAACAGATTCGCCTTAGAAGTATTTTTCCCTTCCAATATTTTTCTATTGGAGCTTCCCTCATTCCGTTTATCGAGCATAATGATGCGAATCGAGCTTTAATGAGTTCTAATATGCAGCGCCAAGCAGTTCCACTTTATCGATCCGAGAGGTGCATTGTCGGAACTGGGCTGGAACACCAAACAGCCCTAGATTCGGGGGTTTCCGTTATAGCGGAACATGAGGGACAGCTTATTTATACTGATACTCACAAGATTATTTTCTCAAGTAGTAATGGGGACACTAATACTAGAAGTATTCCATTAGTTATCTATCAACGTTCCAATAAAAATACTTGTATGCATCAAAAACCCCGGGTTTCGCGGGGTAAATGTTTTAAAAAAGGACAAATTTTAGCGGATGGTGCGGCTACTGTTGGGGGGGAACTTGCTTTAGGAAAAAACGTATTAGTAGCTTATATGTTATGGGAAGGTTACAATTCTGAAGACGCAGTACTAATTAGTGAACGCCTAGTATATGAAGATATTTATACTTCTTTTCACATACGGAAATATGAAATTCAGACTCATGTGACAAGTCAAGGGCCTGAAAAAATAACGAAAGAAATACCCCACCTAGAGGCTCATTTAATCCGAAATTTAGACAGAAATGGAGTTGTGATGCTGGGGGCTTGGGTAGAAACAGGTGATATTTTAGTAGGTAAATTAACGCCTCAGACAGCAAATGAATCGTCGTATGCACCAGAGGATAGATTATTACGAGCCATACTTGGAATTCGGGTATCCACTGCAAAAGAAACTTCTCTAAAACTACCTATAGGGGGAAAGGGTCGTGTTATTGATGTGAGATGGATCCAGAAAAGGAGTAGTTCCCGTTATAATCCAGAAATGATTCGTGTATATATTTCACAGAAACGTGAAATCCAGGTAGGTGATAAAGTCGCTGGAAGACATGGAAATAAGGGTATCATTTCAAAAATTTTGCCTAGACAAGATATGCCCTATTTGCAAGATGGAACACCTGTTGATATGGTCTTCAACCCATTAGGAGTACCGTCACGAATGAATGTGGGACAGATTTTTGAATGCTCGCTCGGTTTAGCGGGGGATCTATTAAAGAGACATTATAGAATAGCACCTTTTGATGAGAGATATGAGCAGGAAGCTTCGAGAAAACTTGTTTTTTCTCAATTATATGAAGCCAGTAAGCAAACAAAAAATCCATGGGTATTTGAACCCGAGTATCCGGGAAAAAGCAGAATATTTGATGGAAGAACGGGAAATCCTTTTGAACAACCCGTTCTAGTAGGAAAGTCTTATATCCTAAAATTAATTCATCAAGTTGATGATAAAATCCACGGGCGTTCTAGTGGACATTACGCACTTGTTACACAACAACCCCTTAGGGGAAGGGCGAACCAAGGGGGGCAGCGAGTAGGAGAAATGGAAGTTTGGGCCCTAGAGGGGTTTGGTGTTGCTCATATTTTACAAGAAATGCTTACTTATAAATCTGATCATATTAGAGCTCGTCAAGAAGTACTTGGTGCTACGATCATTGGAGGAAGAGTACCTAACCCAGAAGATGCTCCAGAATCTTTTCGATTACTCGTTAGGGAACTACGATCTTTGGCTTTAGAACTGAATCATTTTCTTGTATCCGAGAAGAACTTCCGGATTACTAGGAAGGAAGCTTGATCTGGATGAATCATAATTTCTATTCTATGATTGACCGGTATAAACATCAACAACTTCAAATTGGACTAGTTTCTCCTCAACAAATAAAGGCTTGGGCCAACAAAATCTTACCTAACGGAGAGGTAGTAGGAGAGGTGACAAAACCTTATACTTTTCATTATAAAACCAATAAGCCGGAAAAAGATGGATTGTTTTGCGAAAGAATCTTTGGACCC